AATATATATATATATATATATATAAATTTAATATAAGTATTAAATTTTGTTTAATTGAATAATAAATTATTTATAATATTTATATATAATATTAATGTAATTTTAATTTAACGTATATAAAAATAATTTTTTTAATTTATATTTAATATAAATAGAATTATAATATAAATAATTCAATATAAGGGTAAGGGTGGAAGGATAAGAAAAAAATTCTCACTTAAATCAAGTCTCCCCTTGCTTTCTCGATAATAACAGTTAAAATCTTAAAATAACAATAAGTAATTTCAACTCAACGTAATAAAAAATAATTTTTTATTTTAGCGTTAATATCACTGGTACATATTAATACAAATACTCCACCCTAAGGGTAAGGGGGGAAGCTATACTTCAATAAAATAAATATATTTATAAATAAAATAAAAATTGATGAAAAAAACCCTCCCTAATAGTGTTTTTATTAATATTAAATACCGAGAGGTTTTATATTTAATATAACTCCCTTCCCTAAATCCTTAACTAAGAAAAAAAATATTTAAATTTAATATAAGTATTAAATTTTGTTTAATTGAATCATAAATTCTTTATAATATTTATATATAATATTAATGTAATTTTAATTTAACGTATATAAAAATAATTTTTTTAATTTATATTTAATATAAATAGTAATTATAATATAAATAATTCAATATAAGGGTAAGGGTGGAAGTTCTAACATAATCACCTTATATATTAATAAATAACAAAACATTAATTAAAAAAAAACTTATTAATTATTGTTTCTTATTAATATTTAAATACCGAGAGGTCCTATATTTAATATAATTTATTTACCTAAATTCTTAATTAAGAAAACCATACTTAAATTTAACATAAGTATTAAATTTTGTTTAATTGAATCATAAATTCTTTATAATATTTATATATAATATTAATGTAATTTTAATTTAACGTATATAAAAATAATTTTTTTAATTTATATTTAATATACATAGTAATTATAATATAAATAATTCAATATAAGGGTAAGGGTGGAAGCTATAATATAATAAAATAATATATTAATAAATAAAAAAGTTTAATTAAATAAATAAATATTTAATAATTTTAAATTTGCAATTTAATGTTTTAAACTTTTAAACTTTAATTTAAATTTAATTTATATTTAAAATTAATATTTAAATTTAATATAATATATAAATTATAGTTTAAAAATTTAATTAAATAAATTAATATTTTTTAATAAATAAATTTAATTTATAATAAAGAAATTTATATTTTGTAATATTAATAATATTTAATTAAAAAAGTGCCAGCAATAGCGGTTAAACTTTTAATTAAATATTAATTTAGCCATTATTAATTAATTTTATAAATATAAAATTTATAAATTTAATTTTAATTATTCGGTTAAATTTAAATAATTAAATAATTTTTTATATTATAATATTTTTAATGACATTTACTAAATTTTTTAATAAATTAGGATTAGATACCCTACTATTGAAATGTAAAATATTTTTATAATAATAATAATAAAGTAAATTTTGTAATTAAATAAATAAATTTGACGGTATTTTAATTTATTCAGGGGAATTTATTTTTTAATTTGATAATTCACGATAAGATAAACTTATAATATAATATTTATATATATTCGTTTAAAAAAAAATTTTTATAAAATATTTTTATTATTATTTTATTTAAATAAAAATTCAGATAAATATGTAATTAATTTATAAGAAATTAAATGAATTACAATAAATTTAAATTTATTTAATATTTATTTTAAAATAAAATTATAGATAGAATTTGAATGTAAAATTAATTAATTAGTTAATTTGATATTTTAATTTTAAAATATGTACAAATTGCCCGTCAATTTAATTAAAATAAATTTTAAATAATTTATTTATGTAAAATTTATAAAAGTTAAATAAGTCGTAACAAAGTAATTTTACTGGAAAGTGATATTAGAATTAATTTATTAATTAAAAATTAATATTAAATAATTTTTATTATCTAATTTATATAAAATTAAAATAATATTAAATTTTAATTAATTATTTAAGTAATTTTTATGAAATAATTTATTAATTATATATTTTTTTGTATTGTAAAAGAAAGTTTTTATTAAAATTTATAATTATTTAAAAAGATTAATTAGTTTTTATTACCTTTTGTATCAGGGTTTATTAAATTTTTTTTATTAAAATAAATTTTTCGAAATTAATTGAGTTAAATTTTTATTTTATTTAATATATTATTATTATTAAAAATTTAAATTTAGAAATTAAATGTTAATCGTAATTAATTATATCTAATTTTTTAATAAATGAATCTAATTCATTAATTATACTATTTTTTTTTATAAATTAAAATATAAATTAAATTTAATAATTAAAAAATTTTAAGGGATAAACTTTAAAACTAATATTAAAAAATTCAATCTTTTCATATTATTTAAAATATAATTTAAAATTCTAATTTTTAGTAATTTTTTAATAATTTATAAAATAATATATATATATATATATAAATATATAAGTAATTTAAAATTAAATTTTTAATTTTTTTTATTAGAATATAATTTAAATTTTTTTTTATTAGAATTAATGGTAAAATTAGTAAAAATTTTTTAGTAAAAAAAAAATTAAATTAAATATAAAATTAATGAATTAAGCAAATTTTAATATTTACCTGTTTATTAAAAACATGTCTTTTTATAAATAAATAATAAGTCAAATCTACTCAATGAAAATATTTTAAATAGTTGCAGTAATTTTTAACTGTACAAAGGTAGCATAATAATTTGTCTTTTAATTTAAGTCTAGAATGAAAGATTTAATAAAATATTAACTTTATTTATTTTAATAAAAATTAAAATTTATTTTTAAGTAAAAAATCTTAAATTTAATTATTAGACGATAAGACCCTATAGAACTTAATAAATTTAATTTTAAATTAATAAATTATTATTTTAATTAATAATATAATTTTATTAAATTGGGGGTATTAAAAAATTTATTAAATTTTTATATTAATAATAACATTTATTAATGAATAAATAAAAAGAGTGTTTTATAAAAATTAGTAGATTAAGTTACCTTAGGGATAACAGCATAATTTTTTAAATAGATCATATTGATAAAAAAAGATTATGACCTCGATGTTGAATTAAAATAAATTATAAAAGGAGATTTTTATAAATTAAGTCTGTTCGACTTTTAAAATTTTACATGATTTGAGTTAAAATCGGTGTAAGCCAGATTGGATTTTATCTTTAATAAAATTTTAAATATTTGTACGAAAGGACTTTATTTAATAAATAAAATTATTTATTTATGAATAAAATTAAATATTTTTTAATAAATTTTTGTTAAATTTTTTAATTTATAAAAAATAATATATATATATATATATATATAAATATAGAAATAAAAATGAATTTATTCATTTATTAATTAAGTTAGAAGCTTAATTTATTTTTATTTCTTAAATACTAATAAATTTGTTTCAATAATTATTAATTAATGGGGTAATAAAAAAATATTTAAAATATATTATAGTTAAAAATTGCCCTATTATTATAAAAGGGTATTCAATTGGTTTTATTCCAATTCATGTTAATATAAAGAAAGTATTAATAAATAATCAATATAAAATTTGATTAATAGGGTTATATGAATTTCTTTGAAATTTATTTTTTATTATTTTATAGGTAAAATTATTAAAATTATAATTGAAGTTAATAAAGCAATTACTCCCTCCTAATTTATTAGGAATTGAACGTAAAATTGCATATGCAAATAAAAAATATCATTCGGGTTGGATATGAATAGGGGTAATTATTGGGTTAGCAAAATTAAAATTTTCTGGGTCACTTATAATATAAGGAGAATAACAACAAATATATATTAAAAAAATTAATAAAATTAAAAATCCTTGAAAGTCTTTAATAGTAAAATAAATATGAAATGCAATTTTATATAAATTTCTATTTAATCCTAATGGGTTGTTTGATCCAGTTTCATGTAAAAATATTAAATGTATTAATACAAATAGTAAAATAACTAATGGTATAATAAAATGTAATGAATAAAATCGATTTAATGTTGCGTTATTAATTCTAAAACCTCCTCATAATCAAATTACGATATTATTGCCAATTAATGGAATTGCTGATATTAAATTAGTAATAACTGTTGCTCCTCAAAAAGATATTTGACCTCATGGTAAAACATATCCTAAAAATGCAGTTATTATTGTAAGTAAAAAAATTATTAATCCTGAGTATCATGTTTTATAAAGAAAAAAAGAATTATAATAAATATTTCGTCCAATATGAATAAAAAGACATATAAAAAATAATGAAGCACCATTTATATGAATTAATCGTATTAATCAACCATAATTAATGTCATGAATAATTAAAATAATTCTATTAAAGGCTAATTTAATATTAGGAGTATAATTTATTGATAAAAATAATCCTGAAATGAATTGGATTAATAAACAAATACCTAATAGAGATCCAAAATTTCATAATGTATTAATATTTATTGGGGTAGGTAAAAATAAAATTATTTTTTTTAAATTTTTAAAAATTTTATTATAAGTATTTATTTTCATATTTTAAATTAATTGTCGTAAAAATTTTGGATTTACAAAAAAAATAATTTTTATAATAATAATTAATGAATATAGTAAATAAATTAAATTAAATAAAATTAATTTTCTTATTTTTAGGTATAATATATTAATATTTATATTATTATTTTTATTATAATAATTTAATAAATTATTTATTTCTAATAATTTATTATTTATAAATAAAATTATGTTAAATATATTATTTTTATTAAAAAATAATATTAAAAATAATATTATAAGAATTAATTTTATTAAAAATATATTTAATATTTTAATATTAAATATTATTTTATTGTTAATTGCAAATCTATTAAAATATAAAAATATAATTAGGAATCCTCCAATAATAATTAAAAATATTAATATTGAATAAATATTTGATTTATTAAAAATATTTAAATTTATGGATACAATAATTGAATAAGAAAATATAATTATTCCTAAGATTAATGGGTGAATATTATTTATTCTTGTTGAAAAGTATAATAAAATTATGCAAATAATTATAAAGTTAATAAATATATAAGATTGTAAAAAATTTAATAAATTAATAATAATTATTTTCATAAAAAACAAAAAATAGTTTAATAGAATATTAATTTTGGAAATTAAAGGTATAATATATAAATTATTTTTTTGAAGTTATAAAATTTTATTTTAAATTTAATTTACAAAATTAATGTTTTTATTAAACTATATAACTATTGTTTAATTTATTAATATTTTTATAAATTTATATATAATTTCTTGTTTAATATTTACATTAAATTATATTCATTTATTAATAACTTTGATATGTTTAGAAATTATAATAATAAGTTTAATAATAATAATTTATATATTTATATTAATAATAAATATTGAATATTTATTATTAATTTATTTATTAATTATTGTATGTGAAGGAGTTTTAGGATTAAGTTTATTAATTTTATTTATTCGATTTAAAGGATGTGATAAATTAAATTTAATTAATTTAATTATATGATAATATATATAATAATAGTTTTTTTATTTATATTAATAATTTTTTTAAAAAAAAATATGATTTTATATTATCAAAATATTTTATTTTTAATATTTATAATATTTTTGGTTTTTAATAATATATTTTTTTTTTCGTTAAAAATTATTATAGGTTTATTTATTGATTATTATTCTTTTTATTTGATTTTATTAGTTTTGTGAATTATTGGATTAATAATTATATCAATAGTTAAATTAAATTATGAAAAATTATATATTTTAAATATTATATTTTTAATAATAATATTATTATTAATATTTATATCTATTAATTATTTTTTATTTTATTTTTTTTTTGAAGTTAGGATGATTCCTACATTAATTTTAATTATTGGGTGAGGGTTTCAATTTGAACGTATTGAAGCAGGGTTTTATATATTTATTTATACATTGTTAGCTTCTTTACCAATAGTAATAATTTTTATAAAAATTAATATATCATTGAATACTTTAGATATAATTATTATAATAAATATGAATTTAGTAAATAATTTATATATATATATTTATTTATTATTAGCTTTTTTAATTAAATTACCAATATTTTTTTTTCATTTATGATTACCTAAAGCTCATGTTGAAGCTCCAATTAGAGGGTACAATATTTTAGCATGTGTAATATTGAAATTAGGAGGGTATGGAATTTTACGAATTATATTAATTATAGAAGAAATTTGTTTAATTTATAATTATTTAATTATAAGTTTTAGATTAATTGGATCTTTATATATTAGATTTATTTGTTTAAAACAGATTGATATAAAAATATTAATTGCATATTCTTCAGTTGTTCATATAGGGTTAATAATTGTTAGTTTAATAACTTTAAATATATGAGGGTATATAGGAAGATTAATTATAATAATTAGTCATGGTTTATGTTCATCTGGTTTATTTTGTTTGGTTAATATAAATTATGAACGATTAAAATCTCGAAGAATATTTTTAAATAAAGGTATAATGAATATTATACCTTCAATTTGTTTATTTTGATTTTTAATATCTATTTTTAATATAGCTTCTCCTCCATCATTAAATTTATTTGGAGAAATTATTATAATAAATAGGATTTTAATATGAAGAAATATATTTATATTTATTTTAATAATTTTGAGATTTATAAGAGTGTTATATATAATATTATTTTATAGATCAATTCAACATGGGTTTATTTTTATAAATTTAAATAATTTTATATTTATTAATAAACGAGAATTTTTATTAATAATTTTACATTTAATTCCTTTATTAATTTTAATTTTAATTATATAATTTTAAAATTTAAATAGTTTAAAATTTAAAACATTGATTTGTGGAATCAAATATATATTTAATATAATAATATTTTAAGTAATTATTTATAATTTATATATATGATTATTATTAATTTATAGATTCAATTTATTTATTTTTAGAATAGTATTTTTTATTATAAAAAAAATTATTTTTATTGAATGATTTATTTATTCAATTAATTCTTGTAATTTTGAATTTATTTTAAATTTTGATTGAATAATATTAATATTTATAAGTGTTGTTATATTTATTTCATCAATGGTTATGTTATATAGAAAAGAGTATATATTAATAGATTATAAAAATAAATATTTAATTATAATTTTAATAATATTTATTATTTCAATAATATTAATAATTATTAGTCCTAATATTATAAGAATCATTTTACGTTGAGATGGTTTGTTTAATTTTTATTGTTTAATTATTTATTATAAGAATATAAATTCATATAATTCAGGAATATTAACTTTATTAATAAATCGAATTGGTGATGTTATATTATTAATAATAATTTTTTTATTAATAAATTTAGGTTCATGAAATTTAATATATTTTAATTTTAAAAATTATTTATTTATTATTTTTTTTTTAATTATAATTATAACAAAAAGGGCTCAAATTCCTTTTTCTATATGATTACCAGCTGCTATAGCAGCTCCAACTCCTGTTTCATCATTAGTACATTCTTCAACTTTAGTTACTGCTGGAGTTTATTTAATAATTCGTTTTTATAAACTATTTAATTTTAATAGAATAAATTTAATTATTATAATTATTGGAATTTTTACTATAATAATTTCTAGAATTAATGCTATATTTGAATTTGATTTAAAAAAAATTATTGCTTTTTCAACATTAAGACAATTAGGGTTAATAATTTTAATATTATCAATAAATTTAAATAAGTTTGTTTTTTTTCATTTAATTTCTCATGCTATATTTAAATCTTTATTATTTTTATGTTCGGGAGTTATTATTCATTTTATAAATGGTATTCAAGATATTCGTTATATAGGTATATTAATTAATGAAGTTCCTTTAATTATAATATTTTTTAATATCTCAACATTATCATTATGTGGATTTCCTTTTTTATCAAGGTTTTATTCTAAAGATTTATTATATGAAATAATATTAAATTATAATTTAAATATATTAATTTATTACATTTTATATTTATGTATTATATTTACGATAATTTATAGATTTCGTTTAATAATTTTATTTAATTATAAATTTTATTATATATTCATTAAGGGTAAAATGAATCTAAGTAATAAGTTTTTCCATAATTTTTTTATTTATATAAAGAATTATTTTTGGGAAAAAATAAGGAAAATATTTCCATCTTGAATATTACCAGTAATTAATTTTAATATTAAAAAAAAATTATTTATTATAATATTTTTTAGATTAATTATTTTTTTTGTTATAAATTTTGTAGATTTTAAATTTAAAATTAAATTTATTAAATTAGTGGATATATTAAGATTATTTTTATTTTTACTTAAATTAAATTTATTAAATAATAAAAATTTGTTTTTTGTTAGAAAAATTTTTAATAAATTAAATGAAAATTTATGAAATGAATATTTTGGTAAAATAATATTTATATATATATTTAATAATTTAAATAAGTTATATATTAATATGTATTTAAATATATATATAATAATATGTTTAATATTTATTTATATATTAATATTTTATTATATTGTTTATTAATTTTATATAATTTAAATAAAAATATTATAATTTCATTATAAAAATAATTAGTATTAATTTATAAATTTTTAAAGATTAATAATCATTTTAATATTTTCATTATTATGTTTTTTTTTAAACTATTTAAAATATTAATTGGAATAAATTTATTCAATAAAATTATTAACAATAATTTACCTCAACTTTGGTTTCAATTAATTTGAATAAATTAATTAAATAATTATAAATTTAAGTCGAAATTAAATACTAAAGTATTAGTTTTATTCAAGATAAATTTTTTAAAAATTATTTTTAAATGCAATTTAAATGTTATACAAATTATTTAACTATTATCCTTTTAAGAAAAAAAATTATCTAAAATAATTTAAAGATCCTTCTTTTCATTCATAGTATAATCCCAATAATAAAATAATTATAATAATTAAAAAAAGTTTTTTTAAAAGTATATAATTTATTTTAAAAATTTTAATTATAGGGAATAATAAAGAAATTTCAATATCAAAAATTAAAAAAATAATTCTAATTATAAAAAAATTAATAGAAAAAGGTATTCGTAAAAATGTAATATTATCAAATCCACATTCAAATGGTTTAAGTTTATTTCGTGATTTATTTTTTTTTTTTGATAAAATAAAATTTACATTTAATAAAATTATTGTTAATATGAAGATTATTAAAATAATAAAAGTTATAAAAAAAATTTTTTATATTAATTATTTTTTAATTAATTTTTTTTATTGGAAATAAAATGTAATAATTATATACTATATAAAATAATAATTTCATCAATAAATTATTGAGTAAACAATAATTCAAATAATATCAACAAAATGTCAATACCATGAAGCTGCTTCAAATCCAAAATGATGGAATAAAGATATTTGATTTATAGTTATACGAATCAATATAATTAATAAAAATAATCTTCCAATAATAACATGTAATCCATGGAATCCTGTAGTTATAAAAAATAATGAACCATAAATTGAATCTCTAATAGAAAAAGAAGAATTTAAATATTCATATAATTGAATTAATGTAAATATAAAACCTAAAATTAATGTTAATAATAAATTAAATACACTTTTAGTTATTTTATTAGTTAGAATTCTATAATGACTATAAGTGATAGTAATTCCTGAAGATAAAAGAATTATAGTATTTAATATATTGGATTTCATTGGGTTAAATTGTTGAATATTTATTGGAGGTCATATTATTCCAATTTCAATATTAGGAGATAAAGATGAATGAAAATATGCTCAGAAAAATGAAATAAAAAATAATAATTCTGAGATAATAAATAAAAATATTCCTATTTTTAATAATTTATAAATATATTTTGTGTGTAAACCTTGAAAAGTTCTTTCACGAATAATATCTCGTCATCATTGATATGAACATATAATAATTATTATAAATCCATAAATTATTAGTAAAAAAAGGTTATTATTGAATATTTTAATTCTTCCAATTATTGTGATAAAAATTCTTAATGATGTTAATAATGGTCAAGGTCTTAAAGTAACTAAATGGAAAGGATGGTTATAAATATAAATTTTCATATTAATTAGTTTCTGATGAATATAATGATCTTAAAATAGTAAAAACATAAGATTGAATAAAAGATACAGCAATTTCTAAAATTACTAAAATTGATTGAATTAAAATTATTAAAATAATAATAATTAAATTCAAGTTAATTATTGATTTTCTAATTAAAGTTATTAGTAAATGACCAGCAATAATATTTGCTGATAATCGAATTGATAAAGTTATTGGTCGAATTAAATTTCTTACTGATTCAATTAAAACTATAAAAGGTATTAATATATAAGGAGTTCCTTGAGGAGTTAAGTGAATATATATATGTAATGAATTTTTTATTCAACCAAATAATATAAATCTAATTCATAAAATTAATGCTGTTATTAAAGATAATGTTACATGTCTTGTATTATTAAAAATATAAGGGAATAATCTAATAAAATTTCTTAATATGATAAAAATAAATAATGTTTTAAAAATTAATAAATTAAAAAAATTAGTTAATTTATTTAAAGAAATTTTTATTTCTTTTAAAATAAAGTAATTAATATTATTTCATAATATTAAATATATTGAAGGTGAAGTTCAAAAAATTTTAGGTAAGAATAATATAAAAAATATTGATCTTAATCAATTTATTGAAAATTTTATTCTTGTTGAAGGGTCAAAAATAGAAAATAGATTTCTTATCATGATTCCTTTCCTTTAAATTGAGAATAATAAATTAATATATAATAGTTTTTTTTTTTTTTTATAATAAAAAAATTTAAATTAGTTAAAGTAAATAATATAGATAATAAAAAATAAATTATTAAATTGAATCAATTTATTGGTTTTATTTGACGCATTAAAAAAAATATTATATTAATAATAATAATTTTAATTTGACATTTTAATGTTATATAATTTAACTAATTTTTTTTTATTTCATTAGAAGTAAATTTAAATTTTTACTATAAATGATTTAAAAGATCATTTTTTTATATTAAAAATCTAATGATAAATATTAAATTTTTTTTTAATTGTTTATAATAGAGTAATTAATTTATTAATTTTAATAATAAATATATTTAAATTTATAATATAAAAAAATTTAATTTTAAATAAATTATTTATTTGTTTTATTAATGAAAAAAATTTTTTTAAATATTTAATATTAATTTTAAAAATATTTTTATATTTATGTATTTTAAAATAATTAGTATAAATTTATTGTTATTTTAATAAATTATATGATAATTTATAAATAATTTTGATTTATTAATTTGTTAATTTGTTATGTAATATAATGTTTTGATATATATCATATATATATATATTTATGTAAATAATAAATTAATGATTTATATAAAAAGATCTAATTAATTTATGAATTTTTAATATTATAAAAAATTTATTTAATTTTAAATAAATAATATCTTTTTTAGGAATATTAAAAATTTCTTTAATAATATTTAATATATTCAATCTAAAAATGTTTTTAATTTGTACATCTAAAACAATTGGTATAAATCTATGATTAGCTCCACAAATTTCTGAACATTGTCCAAAATAAATTCCAGGACGATTAATAAATAAGTTTAATTGATTAATTCGGCCTGGAATACCATCAATTTTGATACCTATAGATGGAATAGTAAATGAATGAATTACATCAAAAGATCTAATTAATATACGAATTTGTGTATTTATAGGTAAAATTAAATTGTTATCAACATCTAATAATCGAAAAGAATTTAATTTAATATTTTTATTTATAAAAGATTCAAAATTAAAGTTTATAAATTCTGGATATTCATATTTTCAGAATCATTGATGACCAATACATTTAATTGATATTAAAGGTTTATATATTTCATCTGATAAATATAAAATTTTTAATGAAGGAATAATTATGATTAATAGTGTAATTAAAGGTAATAATGTTCAAATAATTTCAATTATTTGGTTTTCAATATTTAAATTAATAAATTTATTTAAATAGATTTTAATTATAGTAAATAAAATTAAAAAAATAATTATTAAATTAATTAATAATGTAAAATCATGAAATTTAATAATATATTCTATTATTGGTGAATTTGAGTCTTGTAAATTTAAATTTATTCAATTATTTATTAATTAATTTAATAATTTATTTTATAATAATAATTTAGAAATTTCATTATATGAATGATTTAATGGTGGTATATTATTTATTCATTCAATTGATGAATTAAGAAAGTTTTTAAAAATTATTAATTTTGTAAAAATTATATTATCTCAAATAATAAAGATTAAATAAAATAATCTAATAAATGAAATTAATGATCCAATTGAAGAAAAAATATTTTCATTAATATATCTATCTGGATAATCCGAATATCGTCGAGGTAAATCTCTTAATCCAAGAAAATGTTGAAGGAAAAATGTTAAGTTAACACCTAAAAATATTGAATAAAATTGAATTTTTAATCATTTATAATTTAATCTTATACCTAAAATTAAAGGTAATCAATGAATAATACCACCAATAATTGAAAATACTGCTCCTATTGATAAAACATAGTGAAAATGGGCTACTACATAGTATGTGTCATGTAAAATAATATCAATTGATGAATTTGATAAAGTGATTCCTGTAATTCCTCCAAAAGAAAAAAGAAAAATAAATCCTATTGATCAAATAATTGATAAATTTAATTTAATTTTAGATCCGTATATTGTAGCTAATCATCTAAAAATTTTAATACCTGTAGGAATTGCAATAATTATTGTAACTGATGTGTAGTAAGCTCGTGTATCAATATCTATTCCTACTGTAAATATATGATGTCCTCATACAATAAATCCTAATATACCAATAGAAATTATAGCATATATTATTCCTAATGATCCAAAAGTTAATTTTTTTCCACATTCAGTATAAATTATATGAGAAATTATTCCGAATCCGGGTAAAATTAAAATATAAACTTCTGGATGTCCAAAAAATCAAAATAAATGTTGGTATAAAATAGGGTCTCCTCCACCTATAGGATCAAAAAATGATGTATTTATATTTCGGTCAAATAATAATATAGTAATTCCTCCAGCTAGAACAGGTAATGATAATAATAATAAGATTGTTGTTAATAAAATTGATCATATAAATAATGAAATTTTATCTATTAAAATTTTTGTTGGTTGTATATTTTTAATAGTACAAATAAAGTTAATAGATCCTAAAATAGAAGAAATACCTGTTATGTGTAATGAATAAATTGTTAAATCAACTGAAATTCCTGGATGTCCTAAATTTGAAGATAAAGGTGGGTATACTGTTCATCCTGTTCCTGCTCCTTGATCAATAAATATTCTTGAAGTTAATAAAATTAGTGATGGGATTAATAATCAAAATCTTATATTATTAAGTCGTGGAAATGCTATATCTGGTGTTCTTAATATTAATGGAATTAAATAGTTTCTAAAACCTCCAATTATAATTGGTATAACTATAAAAAAAATTATAATAAATGCATGAGCAGTAACAATTGAATTATAAATTTGATCATTTTTAATTAATTGTATTGTTGATCTTAATTCTATTCGAATAATTAATCTTAAAGCAGATCCAATTATTCCTGATCAAATTCCAAGATATAAAATTAATACTCCAATATCTTTATGGTTTGTTGAATAAAATCATTTAATAATTTTTTTTGGAATAAAATTTTAATAAGTTAATTTATTAAATTTTCATTGTAAATGAAAAATTTTTATTAAATTAAAAATTTTTTTAGTAATATGTCTGATTTAAGTAATAAATTGTAAATTTATTTAAGAAATTAAAAAATTTCTATTACTAATAATATTAAACTTTAATTTATTTATTTTTTATTCATTAATTTTATTAAGTTTATTAATTGGTATTAATTCAATAAGAATTTTTTATATTTGATTAAGAATTGAAATTAATATAATATCTTTTATTCCAATTATTTTATTTTTTAATAATTATTATAATTTTTCTTCTATTAAATATTTTTTAATTCAAAGATTTAGATCATCTTTAATATTATTTTTTGTATTAAATTTATATTATATAAATATTATAAAATTTATAATAATTTTATTAATTATAAGTTTATTAATAAAAATAGGATATTTTCCTTTTCATATATGATATTTAAATTTATTAAAAGATTTAGATTGAATTAGTGGGATATTATTAATATCTATTCAAAAAATTTTACCTTTTTATATATTAAATTATACTTTTCAAATTTTTAATAATTATTTTTATAGATTTTATATATTAAATAAATTTAATTTTTTATTTAATAATTTATATATTATTATTATTCTTATAAGATTAAATATTTTTATATTAATTTATTCAAATAATTCTATTAAAATATTTATAGGAGTGTCTTCAATTAATAATATAAGATGATTAATTTTATTAATTTATATTGATTTAGATTTATGAGTATATTATTATATATTTTATATTCAAATTTTAATAAATTTAATTATAATTTTTGATAGATTTAATATAATTAATTTTAATGATATTTATATAATTAATAATTTATTATTAAAAATTATTATTTTTTTTTTGGTTTTAATATTAATAATAATACCTCCATTAATTGGTTTTTTTTTGAAAATTTATTCATTAATTTATTATAATATTTGAAATATTTTATATAAGGTTTATTATATTAAATTTAAAGATTTTTATAACTTATTATTATTTAAATTTATTTTATCATCATTATTATTTAATAATAATAATTTAATTAACAATAATAATTTAATTTTTGGTTATAAAATTAATTATTTAAGGTTTTTAATAAATTTTATTATATTAATATTTTATTGAATAATAAATTAAAATATATTTGAGGGTTATTTGCACTAAAATTTTTGAAATTTTAAGTAATAAATTTATTTTATTAAATATAAAAAAGAATATTAATTCTATTTTTAGATTATGAATCTAAAAGTTTATTTAACTTATTTTTAATAAATAATTTTAAGTTAATAAAAACTTTAAACCTTCAAAGTTTAAATTATAATTTTTTTTTATAAATTATTTTAATATGACAGATTTAATGTGATGAATTTAAAATTCATAAATAAAATTTTTTAAAAATTTTTATTAAAAATTAAAATGAAATGCCTGATTAAAAGGATTATTATGATATAATAAATTATATAACAATTAAAATTATTTTCATTATATTATTATATCATAAATAATGTATTAATTTTAGAAATTAATTATATATAAATTTATATTGATAGTAAGTGATATAAATTTTTATAGTAAATTGATTACATTAAAATTTTAATTTAATTTAATAATAAAAATTATTATTTATTATTTATATTAATATATTAATTATTAATTTATTAATAATTATTATAATTTTATTAAGTTTAGCTTTTTTAACTTTATTAGAACGTAAATTATTAGGTTATATTCAAATTCGAAAAGGTCCAAATAAAGTTAATTTTATAGGGATTTTTCAGCCATTTAGAGATGCTTTAAAATTATTTTTTAAAGAAAATTTTTTTATTAAAAATATAAATTTTATATATTATATAATATCTCCTTTATTTATATTAATATTAATATTAATAATTTATTTAACTTTACCTAATTTATATAATTTAAATTATATTGATTTAAATTTATTATTATTTTTATGTTTTTTAAGTTTAGGGGTTTATATATTAATAATTATGGGTTGATCATCAAATTCAATATATTCTATATTAGGTTCAATTCGTTCTATTGCTCAAACTATTTCTTATGAAGTTAGATTGATTTTAATTATAATAAGTAATTTAATTTTTATTGAAAGTTTTAATTTAATTAATTTAATTAATTATCAGTTTTATTTAAATTTTATAATTTATTTATATCCATTAATATTAATATTTTTAGTTAGATTAATTGCTGAATTAAATCGTACACCTTTTGATTTAGCTGAGGGTGAATCAGAATTAGTTTCTGGATTTAATACAGAATATAGAAGTGGATTGTTATGCATTATTTTTATATCTGAGTATGGAATAATTATTATTATGAGATATGTTTTTGTAATATTTTATTTAGGAAGATTTAGTTATTTATTTTTATATTTTATTAAAATTTTATTTTTTATAAATTTAATTATTATTTTTCGGGGATCTTATCCTCGATATCGTTATGATAAATTAATAATTTTAATTTGAAAGAGGTATTTACCTATAATTTTAAATTTAATAATTTATTTATATATAATAAAATGGTTATTAATTAGTTTAAATTAGTTAATGAATTTGAATAAATTTATATTTTGAAAATATATTATAGAAATTATAATTTTCTATTAACTT